GTAACTCCATTTTTTCCTCTTTTATTCATTTTTACTCTACTTTCCCGGAGCTCATTCTCCGGGGAACTCCATTTAAATTACACCGGCAGATTCCTTCCAATTGACTTCTTTTATGCTCTCATTGGAAATCAAATAAAGATAATTTTTAATAGATTCCTTCCAATTGACTTCTTTTATGCTCTCATTGGAAATCAAATAAAGACAATTTTTATTTGCTATAGCTATTTGGGCAAGTATTTTACGATTAAGAAGCAACTGTCTCTTGTATAGATCGTGGATTAATCTACTATAATTATAGGATACCCACCCTTCGCGAATTACTGAATTTATTCGAGTGATCCATAAACGACGAAAATTTATCTTTTGCCTATCCCTATCCCGATGAGACGAAGCTAAAGCTCTTCTTTCTTGTTGAGTAATACTTCGAGTACGCTTTGAAAGACCTCCCCTAAAGCTTGATACAAATAAGCGCTTTTTTATTCTACGTCTCCTAGCTATATATCCCCGTCTAATTCTGGTCATTGAATACACATAAATGAAATTGTGCCGAATAACTAATTTATTTCCTTTCTTGCAGTTATTCTTTTTCCCCCCTCCTAATCTATTAATAACAAAACGGTTTTTCCAATGTATAAACGCAAAATTCCAATGGCTTTGGCTACTATAACCTTCCCGACCACGATTTTTTTCTTTTTTCTAGGCATTTCACTCCGAAATCCGAAATTTTATTTTTCACGGTATAAAAAATATAATAATAAATATAAATTATAAATAAATAGTGGATTCCATCGTTTCTATGGTTACTTCTTAAACGGTGAGGTCTTCTCTATACACCGGAGCCTTTAACTTCATTTAATCAATGTTATTGGTAACTTGTATAGTTCACATTCTTTGGCTCTACCCATGAATTATCCAGTAACTAGGTCTTTCACAACGAGATCTACCTATACAGTAACGGTATTTAATTATGAGGGTTGGCTGGGGTAGCTGACCCTGTTAGTCCGTTCTTGCAAGAGGGCGGCCTAATCTTTCTGTTTTTTAACTTTTAACCAAGATTTCCTCCGCTTAATGGGCAACCATTTGCTACCAATGGAGAATTCTTAAATTGAGGTGATTGGATTTACACCAATGGAAACCATAAATTTCATACACAATGAAAGGCATATGATCAATTTTCTTATTTTTAGATCGTAAATCATAGTAAATGGAGTTCATTTTTCCATTCTATCCTATTCACCGGTACTGATCTTTGATACTGGAAAATTGTCCTCTTTCCTTTGTTCTAGCTCATGATCTGAACGAGTCGCACATACAACCGAGTACACGTTCCTCGACGTTGAGGGCATCTCTTAAGAGCGGGGGATTTTGTGACAGTTCTGATTGGCTGTCTTGTATTTCTAATAAGTTGTTTAGTAGTTGGCATGTTGAATCATATGCATAATGGGATGGTTTAGATCGATCCTAACCAGATTACTAATATAAAATTGGGTTTGTAGGGTAATCTCAAATCGTAAAGTAGTCAAAAGAAATATGAATCAACACATTCGATAAAAACTTTTTAGTTTGACTTCTTACCCGATTTTTTATTTGTTTTTGTCTTACGACACGATAATCAAATCCGGATTGTCGGATTTTTCGAACAAAGCATCAATCTGCGTTTGAGTTCGGGTGTGAATTTTGATTCAAGTGAAGAAAGAGTAAGCCTATTTTTTTGTCTCTCGCAGTCGCCTTATATTTATTTTCGTCTCTCACAGTCGACTTCTATTTTTTTTCCGTCTGACTTCTATTTCTTTCCGCCTTTCTTATATCTCTTTCCACCTTTCTTATATTTCTTTTTGGCTATCGCGTGGGTTCTTTTAAAGTATTCCTCATTATTAACAAAAGGTAACAAAGCTAAAATACGAGCTCGTTTTATAGCAATAGTAATTAATCGTTGTTGTTTCAAAGTCAATCTAGTTACTCGTCTAGGTAATATTTTTCCTCGGTCACTAAGAAATCGACTAAGTAAACTCAGGTTTCTGTAATCAATTCGATCCCCCGGTTGGATCAGGGGCAAACGCCTACGAAAAGATCGCTTGGGTTTAAAAAGTCGCTTGTATTTAAGAAAAGGTTGCTGGGATTTAAGAAGAGGTCGCTTGGATTTATCCATGGTTTGTTTAGTTTATTCCTTTAAACCAAAAATACTATTTTGGTTGGATCTCTAAAATGAATTAGAATCCATAAAAATAAATAGGATTTGGTTTGTTTCTATTTAAATTATCTTATATATATAATTAGAATGTCATTTTTCCCCATCCTGTGTAGGGTGCAAGTGCTCGTTCGAGCTATTTCGTTATCTCCCCATGAATTGTATGTTTGTAACAATATGGACAGAATTTTCTCAATTCCAATCGATTAGGCGTGTTGTGCCGGTTCTTTTGAGTAATATATCTGGAAATCCCTGTTGATACCTTATTAACACCCTTTCGAACACAAGTAGTACATTCCAAAATAACCGTTATTCGGATATCCTTACCCTTGGCCATGAACCTCCTTTGGATTTTTAATTTACTCAACCCTTATCCTTTCGAGCCGAAACGAAGAAGAAGAAAGGAAAAAAATAGAAGTTACTAACTTGAAATCAAATTATGAAAAATTTTGCTGCAATCAATCTATTTACGATACAAAGATTTCTAAACGATATTTAAAATCACAGTATTTCAAATCCCAGTACAGTATTTCGTTTAAGTATCTTGTATAATACTCTTCCCTAGACCCACATTTTATATTCTACTTACATTCTTCTATTATTATATGGTAATATAATTCGAATTTGAACCCGAGTCCCACAGCCGTTGAATCCACTTTTATTCTTTCTCTTTCCTCCCTTATTCTAAAAATTAGAAAAAAAAGAGAAAAGAGAAATAGAAGGGGAGACTGATTAGTGACAGGTATTTAATTGTATCTCGAATCTTCTTTATTGCTTCCTACGTCAATAACTAGAATGAAAAAAAGGGGAATGTCAACGCATCCGGGAAAAAACGATTAATCTCTATCAATAGACCTGCTAAAGACCCGAACCATAGAGTACTTAGTACCGGTGCCACGGAAAGATATGTTTTTAGATCTCGCATTGAAAAAACCCCTTCATTTTTTTGAAATACAAAATGATAACACATATATGATCAGATGCATATGTAGTTAAGGACCACTTATAATTGTACTATAATTGTACACGGAATCGCTAATTCAAATTGAAATATACAATGATACAGTAAATTTTTATTAAAACATAACATAAAAACGTCCTTTTCTTCCCGAGCATTCCCCAAAAAGACTCATTTCCATCTTTCATATGGATAAAAGTATTTTATTAATATTATATGTTAAATGAGACCAATAAAGACGAAATGGACAGAGAAATTGTATATATACACATATATAAACGATGTGGAAAACAAGACAGGAATTCTCTACAATGATGTAGACTAATTGGAGGGATGTAGCGCAGCTTGGTAGCGCGTTTGTTTTGGGTACAAAATGTCACGGGTTCAAATCCTGTCATCCCTACCTATTACTGCTCCCTCGAGCAGTAACGAGGGATTCGGTGAAATCGATTCAAATTGGACATATATAATCTTTCATTCTTATTATACTATAGAGTATATGCATACAAGATATATTGAGTTTACAAAAAGAATCCAATACTTTTCTTTCCAGTCTTATCTTTTTGGATAAGAAAGCGCTCTTAGTTCAGTTCGGTAGAACGTGGGTCTCCAAAACCCGATGTCGTAGGTTCAAATCCTACAGAGCGCGATCCCGTTCTTCTTAGATTGAAATAGCTTCACTAACTTGAACAGCAATCTGAATTTGACCTCCCGGATATTAAAGAAAGGAGGAGGTCAATCAAAAAACACGATGTTAATTAATCAAAAGTCCAACTGATCGCCGCGCCTGTATTGTAAATATGCAGTTACAAATAATCCAGCCAAAGTAATAGGAATTAGGCCTAACACGATTCCAAATAGAAAAACTTCAATCATTTCAATTTGTTTGAAAGGATAAAAAAAAAGAGGTAATATCTATACCTAAATATTAATCCGAATTACCATCAATCTCAATGACCAAGAATTGTCAATTGACACGGTAAATAATTATAGAGTACACATAATTTCGCGTAAAGATTTCTTTTTTTGAGTTTTGTGCAGTTCAAATATGAATTTCAAATAAGTCGTATTTTGCTCAGCCCGATATATAAAGCTGAGGTTATCGTTAAAGCCGCTAGTAGAAAACCGAAATAACTGGTTATAGTAGGCATGAAGGAGCTAAATGAAATATAGTTTTTTTATACATATGTTTTAAAAAAAGCACTTACCAAAGTTTCAATTTTTGCAAACTATTTCGCCAGCCAACGGATAATTATTAGATGAGATCCTTCGAAGAGAAGCAAATGAAAGGCTTTCATAAAAATTCTCGTAGACTCGAGAATGAAGTTTTCATTCTGTACATGCCAGATCATGAATTAGTAACTGCACCCAATTTATAAAAAAATCCCAATTGTTTCCATTTTTAGAATGGAATATTTATGGAATCTCCATGAAGACGCATGAGTTAAAAATAGGATAAGAATAAGTTCTTATTTTTATCCCATTTTCAACTCGTTTGTCCTCCTGATTTTGATTTAATTTGTGCTCCTGATTTTGATTTAGTTTGTCCTCCTGAAAAGAAAAATTTTTCCATTTTTAGAATGGAATATTTATGGAATCTCCATGAAGACGCATGAGTTAAAAATAGGATAAGAATAAGTTCTTATTTTTATCCCATTTTCAACTCGTTTGTCCTCCTGATTTTGATTTAATTTGTGCTCCTGATTTTGATTTAATTTGTGCTCCTGATTTTGATTTAGTTTGTACTCCTGAAAAGATAAATATTTTGATGTTCTAAACATTTTGTTAATAAAGCCTTTGCTAAAGTTGCAATAGGTGCTGCTAAATAGATGGATCTTATCAACGTCCATTTAT